AGCACTGATGGAATTTCTATTCTGTTTACTGAATCACATGAAATTTGACTCAACTTCATATTTGGAATGAAATGTATGAACTACGTATGAACGGAGGAATAAAGAGAATTTTCTACTTAAATTGGAAGTTGCAACAGATCCAAATGGAAAGGAATTGATAAAACAAGCCTACAAACAGAATTCTGTCACTTAGACTTATTAAGGCCATAGGGTTTTGTATAGAATAGCAAAACAAAAAAAAATGATTCAAATTATACCATTATTATGATATTACATATTCGAATTTGAGAAAAATAAAAAGATTCGTGGGAGATAAAGACAAAGACAAAAAAACCAGATAGAATCCATTTTTTTAGCACTTAACCGCCTTTATGTTAGGGATTTCGTTGTTCAGATTCGCAGAGAAGAGAGATATTTGTACTTTACTGATTTTTGAGTAGAATACGATTTGAAGTGTATAAGAAGGGTTGCTTTTATTAAACACGTATGCAGATCGCTATAATATCCGACTTCTCTTTTATTGCTGGTTCTATTCGGGACAGCCCGGGTTGTGCTCTATCAAAAGAGAATTTCTATTCAATGCAAAAGTGAAGTAGGATAATTGTATGATAATGCCCTATCGACAACATATCTAAATAATAGATATCTGTGTAACAATTTATGTTCTGGGGTTTACATATACTCATATGTTTTGTTATAATTGCAATTGAGAAGGATTTTTTGATTGAAAAAATCAATACTGATTAGTTCTGTCTCAATTTGTATTTTCTTATGTCATTAGGAAAACACAATTTGAGATTCAAATCCCAGAATCGTTCATGAATTCGAAGCAAGCAGTCAATAGTTAATGGTTCCAATTTGTCGGCTGAAAATACCCATTTGATTTCTCAATAGAAAAGTGAGAGAATGTTTTTAGCATTGTGTAGTTTCAGATACTATACAATCAATCGAAGGGATGGATCAAATCCAATCAAAAAGAAGTCTTTCTTTTAGGACAAGGATTAAGGAAAACAGGAGTCAAAATGCAAGTACAATAAAAATTCAGTAATCCGGGAAAATTTTCATCTATTTTGTATCATTTTGGCGGCATGGCCGAGTGGTAAGGCGGGGGACTGCAAATCCCTTTTCCCCAGTTCAAATCCGGGTGTCGCCTGATCAACAAAAAACTCGAAATCTCTTCTGTTTTGCTGATATAACTCGCAGAATTCTTCCCCGGTAGAAGCCGAGGAAACCGACTGTTGATACTTTGTTTGATTCTAAGCATGTGGTCTGAAGGTTTTCTAAAAGATTGTGAATCCTCGTTCGCATCTAGGATTCAAGGAAATATTCTAATCTACTGGTAGAGGGGTTCTCAAGACTTCAGGATTCCCTTCTATTACTAATACTAAGGGAGTGTCTAATGACTGGATCTTGAATCAAATTGTAGAGCCTGATAGGAAATTCAATTAATAGTTTTGGAAAGGCGCGCAAGTTGCTTTATATACGACGGACTCGCGCGAATCTCTGAGTGCTCAGGTATCCATATTAGATTGGATGGATAATTGACTTTTTTTTATAGAAAAAGGGTCAAAAAGAAAGAATTTCTTTTCGGCAACGCAACCCCTAGTCAAGCCCCCTCTTTCAGAGCGATAATCGGGAAAAGGGGTACGGATTAGATCAAATGGGGAAATAGAGGTTTGTAATAGATAGTGATTTCTCTTTTTTAGTGATTTCTCCCCTTCTGTTTTTACTTACGAAGGTCACCAAAACAAAAAAAGAATAGGGCTTATTATTCTTATTGCTACATGTTCCCATTCCCTTAGGATGTTACTACGTACTTTGCTTGTGTTTAATCTTTCCCGATTCGAAATCATAATCGATTTATTGGATTGGTTTCTCAATAGTGTTAGGTCAGAATCCCTTTTTGACTCTGCGCCATTGATTCCACTATTATTAGTGAAGAATAATGGAATAATTCCTTCGTATTTATAGAGATAGGGGACATAATTCACATGGATATAGTAAGTCTCGCTTGGGCTGCTTTAATGGTAGTCTTTACATTTTCCCTTTCACTCGTAGTGTGGGGAAGAAGTGGGCTCTAGAAGTACTAATAATTGAGTTGAGGAATCAAACCGTATCGATTGTTTTATAAATCGTTCTGCAACGCGTTTGAACTATTAAAAAGAATCTGCATTTCGAATCCCATTGGACTCCAATGGAGTAATCTAGGATATGAATCATACTCTTTCAATCAAAGAGATATTTCAGCGATTCCCGTCTTTGTATTTCGAAAAGAAAGGGATTCAGACAATTGGAAATTAATTCCAACCCAAAATTCTTACGAAATTTTCTATTTCAATCAATGGAATGGACTCTTACTATCTTTATAGATGGATACTGAGGAAGACCGGACCTTTTTTTTTTGATTTCTTTCCCTCTTTACTCTTCAAAGAAGAAGTCGTTTTGTTAAGTGTATACGCACCGCACTTTCTATGAGAAATGATAGAGAGATAGTGGTTGTCTAACGAAAGACTATGCAATAATAAGATCTTGCCTCGGGCGAATCACATATTGGACATTTACCGCCTGGTTTCTAATTTTAGAAAGGCGATTTATGCTTTATCGACTTATTTCATATCCTGGTTCGGGCCTTAAATAAAAATCGGTGAGGTTTACTCTTCCTTATTAGTAACAGGAAAGGAATTAGAATCCTAAGAGAAGAATCATTTCCGATTGATCGGAACAAATAGATGTAGCAAATTGGGTGTTATGTCAATTCCATACAATATATGGAATTAAATTAATATACACACATATGAAGAGAATATTGTAGATTGATCTATAGAAACTTAAGCTTTTATCTTTATTCTAGATTACAACTTTATAGACTAAGTTTATAGACTAAGAGATAGATAGTATGAAATAGATGAATCTTTCTTTCTACCATACTATCTATCTCTTAGAATACTGCCGATTATAGTCCGCTCATTTCATTTAAGTTAAGACGTGAAATTGGAATCCTTTTCATTGGACTTCGTCCATTTTTGATAAGAACTCAGAAGGAAAGTTTCATTCAAATGAATTTCAAATTCATTTGAATCAATCATTTTGACTGACTGTTTTTACGTAAATGATAAGTAGAAAAGCGGTAGGAACTAGAATGAATAGTGCAGTAGCAATAAATGCAAGAATATTTACTTCCATAATCTCATCGGTTTTTTTACTTCGCAATAACTCGGGATTTAATCCCCTAGAGATGATAAATCTTTCGTCTGTAAATTCAATGAATGAATTACCTCTCGATGATCTTGAATCGGATCAATATCATGAATAACAATATCTGATCTATCAAATCAATTCGTCGTCGAGACTTGAATAGTATAACATAGGAAGTTCTTTTATCCATACCGAATCCAAATTTGGATTCCTGACCCAATCAATCCACAATTCCTTTCTTTATCATCCGTCATCTGATGAAGGATCATCAGATTGCCTTTCCACTTCGATTAATCACATAGTTACAAACTTAAACAAACAAGAAAAGCGAAATGAAAAAAAAAAGAGTTAAGTTCTAAACTCCTTTTTTTACTGTAATTTTTTGGAAGATAAAGAGGTTTCATAAAGATGAGGCCGGTATAAAAGATCTAATATTCAGCAAATTCACTATTTTAGGGTTTGGGATTTCTTTTTTCTTTGGGAATGAAAGTATGCCCCCCGACACCCTTTACTAGTTAGTTCATAGAAAGGGAAAAATGAATTGATGTATTTATTGGATATTGGATCTGTCGGGACTGGCGGGGCTCGAACCCGCAGCTTCCGCCTTGACAGGGCGGTGCTCTGACCAATTGAACTACAATCCCAGGGAAATAAAATAAGGGATCTAGCAGAAAATTGGATTCTTTTTTATCTTCGTCTGGGGTATTTCTGAAGGACAAGGGGGTTTATACCATCTCATGGTAGATTGGCTAATTTTTGGGTCGAGCTGGATTTGAACCAGCGTAGACATATTGCCAACGAATTTACAGTCCGTCCCCATTAACCGCTCGGGCATCGACCCAGGAAGAATCCATTTTAGGCTTATTGGTAATGCATGATTAATTTCCTTTCCTAGTACCCTACCCCCAGGGGAATTCGAATCCCCGCTGCCTCCTTGAAAGAGAGATGTCCTAAACCACTAGACGATGGGGGCCGACTTGCCCAACCGCTCTCATACTATGATCATAGTATGATCAGTTTTTTGAAATTGTCAATATAATGGAATGATTAGATCCGAGGGATCTTTCCGTTTTTCAGAATTGTATATAATTTTTGGATTCGTCATTCATATTCATGAATCGTTCATTAGAATCGACATTCTCTATCATTCTCTATATAAATCTACTAAAATAAATCTAGTAAACAAGATCAAGAAGTTATCAAAAATTTTCTCTAAGACTTTAGTTCAAGGGTACAAGTAGAATCTCTTCATCACATGATTCGATGAAATATCTTGAAATTTATTTTATGTCGAACAAGTGCATTTTGTTTTGATAGGGATTATCTCAATAAAAGAAATGAAATTAGCGCCGGTCTTGAAACAATTCATTTTACCCTAGACTTGCTAGGCAAATCCATTTGATTATTCAAAAATCAGCGACTAGCCACTATGAGTCTACTGCATATACTTGTGTATATAATATATGTGCATATAGAGATTTTATTTACATAGTGACTCGTTCGGGAATTAAATCAAATAAGCCCTTTTAACTCAGTGGTAGAGTAACGCCATGGTAAGGCGTAAGTCATCGGTTCAAATCCGATAAGGGGCTTTTCTTTTTTTCATAAAAGTCCATTCAGAAAATAGAGATATTTTTTTGTATTCCAAATACAAAAGGAACTAACCGGATAATACGTTATCATTATACTGAGTTAGAGTCTATTCTAGTTCGAAAGTGGAACATTTGTTCGTTAAATTTTCATTATGATGAATAATCATAAGTCGCCTCTTGAATCACCAAAGATCCCTATTTTCCATTATACCA